TTTTTATTCTCTTTTTTAAACCCTTGTTTTTCAAAAAATAAAGATTTGGCTCAGGATTGCCCATTTTTAGTTCCAGGGTTTCTCTGAATTTGGAAGTTTTCACTTAGCAGGTTTCCATACTAAGGCTCAATCCAATCAAGTCCGTAGCGTCTACCAATTTCGCCATATCCCCCTTTTAGACTTTTAGACAAGGATCCAGTTGTAATTTTACCCAACTTTTCCATTTATCTTGGAACCATTGAGTTCATTATATAATGATTCCTATATTAAAAAATTGTGTATGCCTATTTTATTTTTTTGGCTATCCCCTCTCGTTCCACCTCTATTGTATGAATCATCTTTGTTTCAATCAGAAATTATTCTATCATTGATGTATCCACAATTCAATATAGAGAGGTATATACCACATATATATATGTCCCCCTCCCCTTTTATTTTTAGAGTGTGCTTTGGAATACTGGAAGGGTCGATATTCTTCCTTATTGTTTTTTTTGTCCTATCTTCATCCTTTTTCGAACGAAAAAAGAGGAATGTCTGATTATAATTTTTATTGTTGTATCTTTATCCTTATTTTTTACTTTTCTTAGGACTGATCCGCTATAATATGAATATAATTAACCTTATTTGTTATAACTATTCTCAAATCTAAAAAAGGAATTCCAATTTTTTGGTATTTTCAATATCTTATTATTATAAATTATTATAAAAATAAAAAAATAACAGCAATGCAAATGTATTTCGAATTTATTAGAGTTTATTATAGAATGGAATGTAAAAAATATATATTAAATATATATATTAAATTAAGATATCTTATTATTATAAATTATTATAAAAATAAAAAAATAACAGCAATGCAATGTATATCATCAATAATTATTATGTATAATAATAAAATTGAAATTAGTCAGATATTTTATTTCTGTTACATTATTAGATCTGTTACATTATTAGAATAGAATTCTATTTAGTCATATTATTCTATATTATTTATTAAATATATTATTAATATTAATTTGCCTATTCATTTTTTATTTTTTTATTAGTTATATTATGTTATGGATAGAATTATGAACTAGAATATATAATATATAGTTTATATTAAATAGTTTATATTAAATATATATATATAGTTCATACGAACTTTACAGCTAATAGTGAGGATCTAGTAGTCTCTTGAATTCCTATGCATTATTTCTGTTATGTGAGCCCGCTTAGCTCAGAGGTTAGAGCATCGCATTTGTAATGCGATGGTCATCGGTTCGAGTCCGATAGCCGGCTTTTTTCTCTATCGATTTTTCCATAATTGAGAATCTCTCATCTCCATTTCTACAAACGTTGAGTCACTAATCTATTATGTCGTGGTAATTCTAAAAAAAAAATAAAAAAAAAAGTTGATTAGATCCAATTAGATTTATATTTTATATATATAATAAATCATAAAACAGAGCCTTAATCTTCTTTCTATATATATATATACAACAAAAAATCTGGATATTAACACAATACATTTCATTCTATATAGATTTCGCTTTGCTTTGTTTATTCTTTAGTTCAGTCTTAATTTTGATTTCTTCTGTAAAATGAATGAAATTTCAATAAAATAAAAAGGAGTCTTTACTTTATGTCTCGTTATCGAGGACCTCGTTTCAAAAAAATACGCCGTCTGGGGGCTTTACCGGGATTAACTAATAAAAGACCTAGATCCGGAAGTGATCTTAAAAACCCATTGCGTTCCGGGAAAAGATCGCAATATCGTATTCGTTTAGAAGAAAAACAGAAATTGCGTTTTCATTATGGTCTGACAGAGCGACAATTACTTAGATATGTGCATATCGCTGGAAAAGCCAAAGGGTCAACAGGCCAGGTTTTACTACAACTACTTGAGATGCGGTTGGATAATATCCTTTTTCGATTGGGTATGGCTTCGACCATTCCTGGAGCCAGGCAATTAGTTAACCATAGACATATTTTAGTTAATGGTCATATAGTGGATATACCAAGTTATCGTTGCAAACCCCGAGATATTATTACTACGAAGGATAAACAAAGATCAAAAGCTCTGATTCAAAATTATATTGCTTCATCTCCTCAGGAAGGAGTGCCAAACCATTTGACTATTGACTCATTCCAATATAAAGGCTTAGTAAATCAAATAATAGATAATAAATGGATCGGTTTAAAAATAAATGAGTTGTTAGTCGTAGAATATTATTCTCGTCAGACTTGAACCTAACGAACATAACAAGAAAAGGGGTTTAGACAATTCTGTACCTTTTTCGACGAAGGAAATAGATCTAAGGGCCTTAATCCATATTTTGTTATTCACGTATTACAAATTGATACGCAGTAGAATTTTTTTTTTTCTCTTTCCACAAGATTTTTCTTTTACGTACCCATGCCACAGTAATTAGGAATCATAATTTTATATCAAATAAAGCTGTTGGAATAATATAATGATATTCATTTTTATTTGATTTGATATATTCTAGTTGGTAAC